CAGATCTTGATTTTTCATATATAAATGTAACTAATGTATCTCCTTCGTAAATGATTTCCCCATAATGTCCATGAACAGTTGCTCCTGGAGTAGCCAAATAAGGCTTAGCTGATCGTATTACCACAGAATCAACTTGAAGAATTAGAACTTGACCCGATTTTAAATGGGGTCCTTTTTTGGCTATACATACATTTTCACAAAGAAACTGCCCAAGACTAACGATTGTAGATGTCTCTTCACAATAATTGTAATGGAGAAAATACCAATTCAAATTTAATGGATTCAAAATGATGTTACTGCAGGAATAGGGATTATAAATTTTACCATTTTCATCCAGTAAATAATATTTAAGTATTTGAAAAATCTGTTTTAAATTATCAAGTTGGAAATAGTTAGTTACCAAGATCTGATTATGGGTTATTAAATGGGAAAATAAATCAAAATTAGAAATTGGAAAGCCTGTTCCTAAGGGGCCCAACAAATTCCTAATTGGAATTCGGGGGTCTTTTTTGATTAATTCTTTTAGAATATTGGGAGATTTTACATCGTTGAATGGGCCTATTCGAGAACAATTGGATGATGACAAAATTATCAAAGACTGAGATTCCTTATTTCGATTCAATAACGTATGAATAGTTCCTTGATTTGGATTAAGGGATTCTTGAATCCTTGCCTTGGAATAGGAATAAATGGAAGAAAATGGATTGACATTAGCGCGATCTGATCCATTCTCAGAGATCAATCCTGAACCCGATAGATCGTTCCTTTTTCCGGTATACGAAATAGGTGACTTTGCTAAGTCGATTCTTAGAAAATCTCTAATCAAACCATTTGTCCTTATTTCAACAAAGGAAGCACAGGCCTTTTCAATCTTTTTGTCTTGGTCCCAATTCAACACTAAACAAGTCCGAACTAATTGAATACTTGTGTCCCAAATTTCAAGAATTGGGTCGTAATAAAGGATATAATTGACAACTCGAAGTTGTAGATTATCACTTTCCTGCAAGAGATCCGGCGGGAAAAGTCTTCCTAAATTTATACCATCCGTTTTTTTATATGGGACTACGGGTTGAACCAAAACAAAATATTTTTTTTCATACCTGGAAAGTTTGATTCGTTGGATATATAGCCAATTTTTTAATTTTTTGTATTCTTTGGAATTTTGTTTTCCCCCTCCTGGGGGTATCAATCGGAATGCCTCATTTGTCTTTCCAGGAAAATGGATATCTCCAGAAAATATTATCAGTTTAATTTTTTCTGCTTTTTTCTTCACTCGGACCAATCCGCCTACCCGACTTCTTCTATTTAAAGTGATTTGTGTATCTACCCCAATAATACTATTGTGCCGTACCATTATGGAAGAAGATTCGGACAAAATGTGGACTTCCATGGGAATAAAAAAAAAGGGATTTACTTCCTTTTGGTATTTTGGCCAAAATACCTTGACTCCTCGATACTCAATCAAATCCTCTTCGTTGACGATTGAATTAAGTTCTCTGGTCTCATATTTAGTAAGTCCCGAGCTCTTTCTGATATAGCGAGGATCATCGAAATAAGCAAGAATACTATTTCTACGGAGAATACCATTTCTGGGGATTTCAATTGAGATACCTGAAGAAGGTATTAGTTGGTTCTCGCCTTCTTGAATTGATTCGAGTGGGATGATGACTCTATTTCTTCGCCTCTTTGCCAATAAATAAGAATTCCCCTCGAGAATGGCCGGATATCTAAGATTACAACGACCAATACATGTCATTCGATTAAGTTCTGAATAATCAGGAATCCTATCTCCTTTTTGATTTTTACCAGAAAAATACGAACTAAAAAATTTGTGTCTCACTTGATTATTAGTTACTGAGGGGTTAGAAATATATCTTCGCTTAACAGAAAGAGAATAAGCGTTCATTTGATCTTGATCCTTGTGGATCGAACAGGGGCCTAGACTGGATTTCCAGGGCTCCCCTAATAATATCCATAAATGACTTGTTTTTGGTAAGAGATGAATATTACCATATGTGAATTCGGGTGCATGGTACACATCGGTATTCCAATGCATTTCACCTTCTGAGTCAGAATAAATATGTTTTCGAACCTTCTCTTTCAAATTCAAAGTGGATGTTCTCGCGCGAATCTCAGCAATGATTTGTTCTGATTCTACATATTGATCGTTTTGAACTAAGAGAAAACTTTTGGGCGGAATACACACATTGTGTATAATATCTTCACTCTCAATAGTTACATACAAGTCTCTAGAACATAGAAAAGCAGGATGTCCATGACGTGTACGTGTCGGATGAACCAAATCCTCATTGAATTTTATTTTTCCATTAGAAGGGGCTCGCACGTGTTCTGCAGTGCCCCCTGTGAATACCCCGCCGGTATGAAAAGTTCTTAATGTTAATTGAGTGCCCGGTTCTCCAATCGATTGACCTGCAATAATACCTACAGCTTCTCCCAATTCGACCAGGTCATCATGAGCTGGACTCCGGCCATAACATAATTGACAAATCCAAGATGTACTCCTACAAGTAAAGGGGGTTCGAATAGAGATGGGTTGTACTCTAAAAGTTATGAATCTATTGACAAGCCCAACCCCAATATCTTGATTTCTAGTAGCAATGCATCGCGAACCTATATATATATGATCTGCTAATACACGCCCAATTAATGTTTGGATAAAAATCCTGTCCGCCATCATTCCATTTCGAGGACTTACAGAAATACCTCGGACGGTGCCACAATCTGTTCGACGTACAACAATGTGTTGAACTACTTCAACAAGTCTGCGCGTGAGATATCCTGCATCTGATGTTCGAATAGCGGTATCCACAACTCCTTTACGGGCTCCGTAGCAAGAAATAATATATTCTGTTAAAGAGAGTCCTTCACGTAAATTGCTTTGAATGGGTAAATCAATCATTTGTCCTTGGGGATCCGACATTAATCCTCTCATACCTACTAATTGATGTACCTGAGAGGCATTTCCTCTGGCTCCCGAAAAAGACATTATATGCACTGGATTAAAAGGATCGGTCATCCGAAAATTCGGATTCATTTTTTGTCGCAAATATTCACTTGTGGCATACCAGATCTCGATCGATTGACGTAATTTTTCTACCGCGTGTACATTCCCATAATGATGGTGTTTTTCCAAAATAAAACTTTGTTGTTCAGCGTCTTGAACTAGCCATCTTTTAGAAGGTATTGTTAAAAGATCATCAATTCCTAATGAAATGGATGCGGCGGTAGCTTGTCGGAAACCCAGAGTCTTTACTTGATCCAGGATATGTGATGTATATCCTATTCCATAGTGATCAATAAATCGACTAATAAGTCGTTTCATGGCAGTTCCGTCTATCACTTTATTGTGAAAGACCTGAGTGGGTCGTTCTGCCATCAGTACCTCCATATTGCGCTGAGTAGAATTTTACAATGGGTTTGAGTCAGTGATTGGAAAACTTCCTTTTATAGATCTTGATTCATGTAGAAATTCCGCAATTCTAGTCCTAGTTAACCCGGTGAGACTCGAATTCCCGCTGGTAGCATAGAATTACAACAGCCCTGCCAAAACCCTTGTATGGCTTCTTCTATTTCTCGATAAAGAGAAATATGACCAAGAGTGGTTCGAATATATATATAAAGAATTTCTTTTTTTATACTTCTTACTATTAGATAGTGTCCATAAATCTCATAATAGGTCCCCAAAGATTCATAGTGAATTTCGATGGGAGTTTCTCTTGCAGCAATAACGCGTTGATCTAGTCGCCACCGCAGCCACAAAGGACTACCTAAATTGATTCGTTTTTGCCGATAAGCTCCAATTGCATCATAGGCATTACAAAAAAAGGGTTCTTTTATTTTTGTATACTTATTATCTTCATTTTGATAGTTTCTGCGATTACATGGATTATACCTATTTACACAAATACCCCGACGATTTCCACTCGTTAAGACATAGAGTCCACTAAGCATATCTTGAGTTGGTGCAGAAATGGGATCTCCAATAGTTGGAGACAAAAGATTCATATGAGAAAACATAAGTAAACGTGCCTCTGCTTGAGCTTCCAAAGATAAAGGCACATGAACAGCCATTTGATCCCCGTCAAAGTCTGCATTGAAGCCCTTACAAACTAATGGATGTAAACAAATAGCATGCCCCTCCACTAAAATAGGGAGGAATGCCTGTATGCCTAATCTATGCAGAGTAGGCGCTCTATTCAACAATACAGGATGGTCATCCAGAATTTCCTGAAGTATTTCCCATACAATCGGTTTTTTTTTCCGAATTTGACTCTTAGCAACTCCGATGTTCGAAGCAATATTTTTTCTAATTAGGTCGCGAATTACAAATGCCTGGAAAAGTTCTATTGCTATTTCCCGAGGCAATCCACATCGATGTAATGAAAGTGAAGGGCCGACGACAATGACTGACCGTCCTGAATAATCGACCCGTTTACCAAGCAGAGTCTCGCGAACTCTTCCTTCTTTGCCTTCAATTACATCTGAAAGCGACTTGTAAACTCTATTATGATCATCCCTCATTGGTTGTCCACAAATTCCATTATCAAGAAGTGCATCCACGGCTTCTTGTAGCAATTTTTCCTGAGATATTATTAATTCTTCTGGCGTAGCTATACTTGTTGTTAATAGATCTGTAAGAGTATTATTCCGATAGATAATTCTTCTATAGATTTCATTAATATCCGAGGTCACTAGTTTATCCTCATCTATATGATAGATTGGTCTCAACTCAGGAGGAAGAACTGGTAATAGACACAAAACCATCCATTTTGGTTCTATATTTGTTCGAATAAAATGCTTAGCCAATTCCATGCGTCTAAGCAAAAAATCTTTTCTTCTTCCAACTTTCCGATCTTCCCATTCATTCCCTGTGGGTTCCTCTTCCTCCAATTCTTTCCATTCTACCAATGAAGAATCTATAATAATTCGTAAATCTAGATTGGCTAATTGTTGTCTGATAGAGCCTCCCCCGGTGGACA